TACTCTACCACTGAGTTAAAAAGGCACATAAATTCGATTAATAAATTAGCCATCTTCATTTTCCATTAAAAGTGGTTCGCATAATAAATGTGTAACATATACATGTTATATCTAATGGAAATAATATATTTTCATAATCTATGTACTCTATGTGCACAATATCTGCCTATAAGGCATAAGAGTTCATTCAGAAACAATTCATTTTTTTACGCCAAAAGTGTGTAAATTTTTGATTTCTTATTCTTGCTAAATTTTTTGATAAAAAATAGTACAATGAATTGGTTCAAGTCTGAACTTCCCACTTATTTACTTGTTCTGATTCATCAGAACAACATTTACTTGATTGAAAGATGTACTAATTCTACATCAATTCTAAATCAATATAGATTTAAGATATTTTGATTTAAGATATTTTATTGAACTAGGTATTGAATTAGGTGATGAAGAAATTCATACTATGAACCGAAGAACCGAATATTTTTGAAAGAAAAAATAAAATTTTTATCTTTTTTTAATTTTCTGACTTAGTGTGCAGTAGTGATAGACAGATTTGATCTGAACATCAAACGAAGTAATGAGCTCCAATTGATTAAAATAAAGTAAAAAGAGATTTTACTCTTTTTTTTCTGCCAGACCAATTAAAAAACTGCCTGAATTGAAGGAATCCTCCGCCTCTTTTCGTTATAATTTAGCATGGGATAGCTCATGAATGAACTATCCAATAAAAAAATTCTATTGAATCCTAACATAAAAATAGGAAAGACTTCTTGCATCAAGCATATAGAAATATAATAATACAGCAGTCTATTGACAATTAAAACAAACCAGTCATACTATGATAACTGATTATCGTCACTAAATCATGACAAATAAGACAAATAAATAAGACAAATAAATAAGACAAATAAGTAACTTTATTTATATGCCCTCATCGTCTAGTGGTTTAGGACATCTCTCTTTCAAGGAGGCAGCGGGGATTCGACTTCCCCTGGGGGTAGGAGACTCCCACGGTACCCTCCCGGTAAAAAACTATAAAAAAAGTTGATCTTTTTTTCTCAATAAAAAAACTCAATAAAAGAAAATTGATCATAGTTTCTTGATAAACCTGGAATTAATTCTTCCTATAATTCCTTCTAAACCTAGAGTTAATTCCTCCTAAACCTAGAACTAAATTCTCCAGGGTCGATGCCCGAGCGGTTAATGGGGACGGACTGTAAATTCGTTGACGATATGTCTACGCTGGTTCAAATCCAGCTCGGCCCAATAATGCACTGCTCCGTTACGAATAAATAACATATAAATCTGTTATAATTATAACAGATTTGGCATCCCCAAATACGAAGTTTTTGAATTGTAAAAGGAAAAAAGGAAATGTCAAATATTTCAATAAATAAATGGGCTCTTCCCATTTATTTATTGAAATATTCTGATTCATTTTTCTTTCTAAGAATGGAGATTCATGATACTTTTTTAGTTAAGTAAAGTATTACTGAACTGAAATTCAGTAAAGTCTCATGAAAAGAAAGAAAAGAGTTCATTCATCTTAATGAACAGAAGAATTATTGATTCTTCAATAAAAAAATCACGGATTACTAGTAATCCGTGTGACTATGATATATAGTCATATATCATATTATATCATATGTGGATATAATATCAGTACATTATTTGTAACTTTCTTACAGCTGAATGGAATGATATTCTTATTATCATTCAGAATATGTATGCCATACACCTTGCTTTGCTGGGATTGTAGTTCAATTGGTCAGAGCACCGCCCTGTCAAGGCGGAAGCTGCGGGTTCGAGCCCCGTCAGTCCCGAACTAGGATCTTCAAATTTGATCAATTTTTCTTTCTTTTTTCATGGAAAAAGGGGACAGAAACCAAGATCTAATCTCTAATAGGAATGATTCTTTATTGGAATGAATTATTATTGGACTGAATCTTTATTTCTTTTGTTTTCGTTTCGCATTTATCACCCAGATAAATAAAATTTTACTTTTTTACTACATATCTATTGATAAGGTACTACATATCTATTGATAAGGTAAAAATTTATTATATATATATATAGATTCGTACAATCAATAGTCTTACTATATTCAGTCCTTTAAAATTAAGTATTTAATTTTAAGTAAGAGATACCATCCTCATCTTACTTTTTTTTCGATTGTTCTTGATCAATGAAATGATCATATTTTACTATATACACAAGTTGTATTCATTTATTGTTTGATAGACAAAAAACTTTGTATAATTACCTTAACAAAGTACTTTTCAGATCAAACTACACTTCTTCTAGTTCCGATTTTATTTGTGTATGTTCAATATTCTCATTCAAATAGCAGACTGAATTTGGAATGTATGCATTCCATTCTAAATCCGAAAAAGAAGAAACTAACTAAAATAAAAGAGAAGACAAAGAAATCAACCTTTTCAGTTAATCTCTTGGAATATTCGATTTTTTCCCTTCTTTTTTCCATCGTACTTTTACTCTTTGTGTGTGACCCACCTATAAAATGTGCAGTCATTCATATAATAATACTGAAATTGCATTTATAAGTATAAAAAAAAGTAAGGATAATCTTATAAGATAAGGAAGACAGACAGTAAGTTATAGAACAGAAAAAGTGTAAAAGGATGAAAATGCAATGAGATTCCTGATCCAATAAAAAAATTTTATTTTAAGATTATTATAGATAAAAGATCTTCCTATGTTATACTATTAAATTCTCGACGATGAATCGATTTGATAGATCAGATATCTCTTATTAATAATAAAGATCCGATACAATATTATCAGGATGCAAGCCATCCTATTGAATTGATTTATAGGAGCTTAATATCTCCTCTCTATGGGATTATATCCCGAGTTATTGCGAAAACAAAAAAAAAGAAAAAAATGAGATTATGGAAGTCAATATTCTCGCATTTATTGCTACTGCACTGTTCATTCTAGTTCCTACTGCTTTTTTACTTATTATCTACGTAAAAACAGTCAGTCAAAATGATTAATTTGAATCAAATTTGAATTAGAAATTCTTATCAATTATTAAAGAAAGAAATAAAAGAAAGGGATTAAAAGAAAATCCCAAGTCTTAACTAAAACGAACGATCAAATTAGAATTTTAAAGTGTGGTAGAAAGAACTATATATAGTTCTTTCTACCACACCAGATATAATATTGTATATTATAGACTATTGTATACTGATGATGTTATCATCAATATATCATATATATTTCTCATATATACAGATATATACTTTTTCTAAATATAGAATATAGAAAAATTTCCAATATGTATATGTATTAGATGTACATTTTACCATATAAGATAGTAGATTAGTACATCCAAATAGTGGTCTAATTCTATTTATTTTTTTGTGAAATCTACTTCAATTCGATTAACCAAAAATAATCGAAGGCCCATTCTTCTAATTTTTTAGATCTCTTCCCATTTCTTATTTATATGAAAACCCAGAATTTTTCGAAAGAATCAATGTAGATAGTATGGGAATAAACTATAGCAAAATAAAACAACACTAAAGAATTCTTTTTTTTTATTTTGCAACCCAAGAAAAGAAATAATGGATTGAGCCATTAAGAGATTTTTTAGAAAATCTTATAGTAACTCATTCCGATTTGGAAAAAACGCAGATTAATATTAATAAAGAAGAGGGTACCCCGTTAATTCTTACTTAATCATGCAGTCAAAAAAAATAGAAAATTGTCTAAGAAAATGGTAAATGTGTGATATGTGGCGGATAGATCAATAAAATTCTGTGTAGAACTTCTTTTGCAAATCACTAATCACTTCCTCCCAATAGAAAGTGTGTATCCTCGCAATTGTTTTCAGAATAGAACAAGAACAGGGAAGGTTAAGAAAGAGATAAAAAAATAAAGAAAAAACTATGGATTGGTTTTTTTCCTTATTGAAATATCCATAATTCTGGTAAGAACTGGTTTATCAAAAAAAATTTAGGTTTTGGTGTTCAAAAAAAATTTCCTATCATGCCTAGATTTCAGTTTTGAAATACAACGAAACTGTATTAATCATTTATTCTTGAATCGAATAATTATTATTCACTATTTTATTTCTTATGGAATACTGTATTCCAGTAGAATCTTGTCAAAGACAAGCTTTTGTTGAATAAAGCTTCGCAAAATTATTGATGTAAAAGGATCAATGAAACAATTGATATAATTCGATTACTCAATAAATTACCCTACCTAAAGTCCACTCCTTCCCCATACTACAAGAGAAAGCGAAAATGTAAAGACTACCATTAAAGCAGCCCAAGCAAAATTTACTAAATCCATGTGAATTATGTCTCCTATTTCTATGAAGGAATTATTCAATTATTAATCAATAATCATAGTAGAATCAATAGTGAAGAGTCAAAATAGGATTCTGGTTTATAAGGCCTTAGGAAGCCTTAAGCACAAATCCAACATACTTTTTCCTTTTTTTTCTTTCATAAAAAAAATATATCCAAATATATTATCAAGATACATAACTATCCATTATCTATTGGATACCTTACATATTTCCTATTTAACCTAAGCTTATTGTCTCGCATTCTATGAAAGAATGAGGAGCTATCACTACAACTCTTAAATCGATTCCTTTATTTTTTTTTAATCTCAGTAAGTTTTTCTATTTTCTCGAACTATAGATTAGAAAAATCTAGTATCAACAAGCTTAATTCTTTACTCCTAGTTATACAGGTCAAGAATTTATCGAATTTTATCAGTAGGAATAGAAAAAGAAATCCTAAATATCTTATTGAAAAGGCGACACCCAGATTTGAACTGGGGATAAAGGATTTGCAGTCCCCTGCCTTACCACTTGGCCATGTCGCCAAATCCAATCCAAAATCGATAAAAATATATTAATATACGTTCCATTACTAATTCTTTTTAGTTTAGGGAAGAAGGAATTACTCAATTCTTTTTTCTTTTTTTTTCTTGAATCCTATTTATTGTGTTTATCCCTTTCAAAAAAGGAATTCCTGTTTTTTAGTTTTTTATTGGATTCATTCAATTTAGATCATTTTCTTTGATGAATTTTATTTTAAAACATTTAAAACATATACTCTTTATATTCAAGATTTCCTCTCTTTATATTGAGTGAGGAACTCTTGAAAAGAGAAAAAATAGATTTCCAGTGATAGATTCCAAAATTTAGGTCAAATTAGAACCATTAACTAGAATTCTATTTTGAATTCTATTATTTTTTATGTAATTTTAAATTTTTTTATTTGTTATTTTCAAGTAACAAACGGTTCGGTTCTTAAATTGATATTATATCTCCAATTATGTTTCCTTAATGGGATAAAAATCCTTAATGTGATAAAAAAATCAAATTGATTTACGACTAATCAGTATCAATTACTTGAAAAAATAAATTCTATTTCAATTAGGAAATAGAATAAAATTCTTATTTATATGTAAACCCCAGAACAGAAATTATTACATAGATTCTGAGTTGGTCTCTCTCTTATGTATATATTATATACATAGAGAGAATTGTGCTAGAGAGAATTGTGCTTTTATTTTGCATTGTATTAAATATATCGAATATAAAAAAATATAGTGTGACTTATTGTTGTTCCAAGTTTAATTAAAAAAAAGATAGTATAGATGGTTCGATAACTATGTTCGCATATACTTACAAAGTTCGCATATACTTACAAAATACTACTTGTTCTATCGATTCTAGGAATATATTACTACTAGTAATAATAGACTGTTACTACAAATAGCATACTCCTATTACGAAACAAGAAGATTTTCCGAATTTTTTTGAACACGAAATTCAGTGTACTAAATTAAATCAAACTCTCTAGTCTGCCTGACTATTCTGTCTTTATCTTATTCATTTCATAGAATGCAGGTTGAATCATGAATCTTTAGTATACAATCTGATCATACTATCCTGTAATAATAAAGAGACGATATAAATCGGATCCGGTTTTAAATTGTATATCCATACAAAATCCCATAACTGGAAGTAACAGAGGTTTGTTCAGGAATATCTTTTCAATCCATTTTCATTCCATTTATTTGTCTCACGTTTTTTTCGAAACGAAATCTTTTTTCTTCATTTTTCCATCTCATGCCCATTAATACGTAGAAAATACATATATAGAATTCACTAAAATATAGAATTCATTAAAATTTCATGTGATTTAGTAAACAGAATAGAAATCCCATCATTATTAGATTGATCTAATAGGCGTCAATGAATAATGAGCGACTAATGGGATTTTTTTTGATAAAAAGTAAACTTAAGATTAAAATGATCCGGAATGGAAATGAGAGAATGTCCACAATACCTGGGTTTAGGCAGATACAATTTGAAGGCTTTTGCAGATTCATTAATAAAGGCTTGGCAGAAGAATTTGATAAGTTTCCAAAAGAAAAAATGGAAGATATAGATCAAAATATGGAATTTCAATTATTTGTGGAAAGATACCAATTAGTAGAACCCTTAATAAAAGAAAGAGATGCTGTCTATCAATCACTTACATATTCTTCGAAATTAAATGTACCTGCGGGATTAATTCGAAAAACTAGTAGACATATGCAAGAGCAAACCGTTTTTATAGGAAACATTCCTATAATGAGTTCGCAAGGAACATTTATAATAAATGGAATATATAGAACTGTGATCAATCAAATATTGCAAAGTCCTGGTATTTACTACCGTTCGGAATTGGACTATAAGGGAATTTCTGTCTATACCGGCACTATAATATCAGATTGGGGAGGAAGATCCAAATTAGAAATGGATAGAAAAGCAAGGATATGGGCGCGTGTGAGTAGGAAACAAAAAATATCTATTCTAGTTCTATTATCAGCTATGGGTTCGAATCTAAGGGAAATTCTAGATAATGTTTGTTACCCTGAAATTTTCTTGTCTTTCCCAAATGATAAAGAGGAAATACATATTAGTTCAAAAGAAAATGCTATTTTGGAGTTTTATAAAAAATTTTGTTGTGTAGAAGAAGAAGATATGGTTTTTTCGGAGTCCTTATATAAGGTATTACAAAATCAATTTTTTCAAAAAAAATGTGAATTAGGAAGGATTGGTCGACGAAATATGAACCGGAGGCTAAATCTTGATATACCTGAGAACAATATGTTTTTGTTACCACGAGATGTATTGGCTGCTGCGGATCATTTGATCGGAATGAAATTGGGAATGGGTACACTTGATGATATGAATCACTTGAAAAATAAACGTATTCGTTCTGTAGGAGATCTCTTACAGGATCAATTCAGATTGGCTCTCTTGCGTTTAGAAAATGCAGTTCGAAATACTATATGTGCAGCAATCTTTCATAATAAATGGATACCAACTCCTCAAAATTTGGTAACTTCAACTTCATTAACAACTATTTATGAATCGTTTTTTGGTCTCCATCCCTTATCACAAGTTTCAGATCAAACTAATCCATTGGCACAAGTAGCTCATGGGCGAAAATGGAGTTATTTGGGTCCTAGAGGATTGACGAGTCGAACTGCTAGTTTTCGGATACGAGATATCCATCCTAGCTACTATGGACGTATTTGTCCAATTGATACGTCCGAAGGAATTAATGTTGGACTTATTGGATCCTTAGCTATTCATGCGAGAATTGGTCATTGGGGATCTATAGAAAGTCCGTTCTATAAAATATCTGATAAACCAAGAAAAAAAGTAGCACAGATGGTTTATTTATCACCAAATAGAGATGAATATTATATGGTAGCAGCAGAAAATTTTTTGGCCTTGAATCAGGGTATTCAGGAAGAAGAGATTGTTCCCGCTCGATACCGTCAAGAGTTCCTGACTATTGCATGGGACCAGATTCATCTTAGAAGCATTTTTCCTTTCCACTATTTTTCTATTGGAGCTTCCCTTATTCCTTTTATCGAGCATAATGATGCGAATCGGGCTTTAATGAGTTCTAATATGCAGCGACAAGCAGTTCCGCTTTCTCGGTCCGAGAAGTGCATTGTTGGAACTGGGCTGGAAGGCCAGACGGCTTTAGATTCGGGAGTTTCAGTTATAGCCGAGCATCAGGGAAAGCCCTTTTATACTGACACTCACAAGATCCTTTTATCAAGTAATGGGAATATTATAAGTATTCCTTTAGTTAAGTATCAAAGTTCCAACAAAAAAACTTTTATCCATCAAAAACCCCAGGTTGGGGGGAGTAAATGCATTAAAAAAGGGCAAATTTTAGCGGACGGTGCAGCTACAGTTGGTGGGGAACTCGCTTTAGGAAAAAATATATTGGTAGCTTATATGCCATGGGAAGGTTACAATTCTGAAGATGCAGTACTAATTAGTGAACGTCTGATATATGAAGATATTTATACTTCTTTTCACATTCGGAGATATGAAATTAAGACTTATGTGACAAATCAAGGCCCCGAAAGAATCACTAAAGAAATACCCCATGTAGAGACTCATTTTCTCCGCAATTTGGATAGAAATGGAATTGTGATGCTGGGATCTTGGGTAGAAACAGGTGATATTCTAGTAGGTAAATTAACGCCGACAGAGGATGAATCGTTCCCGGAGGATAGATTATTAGGAGCTATACTTGGTATGGATTTATCTACTGCAAAAGAAACTTCTCTAAAACTACCTATAGGTGGAAGAGGTCGTGTTATTGATGTGAAATGGATTGAGAAGGAGGATTCCAGTGATATTTTAGAAATGATTTGTGTATATATTTTACAAAAACGTAAAATCAAAGTAGGTGATAAAGTAGCTGGAAGGCATGGGAATAAAGGTATCATTTCCAAAATTTTGTCTAGGCAAGATATGCCTTATTTGCAAAATGGAATACCTGTTGATATGGTCTTTAATCCTTTAGGAGTACCTTCACGAATGAATGTGGGACAGATATTTGAATGTTCACTCGGATTAGCAGGGGATCTGCTAAAGAGACATTATAGAATAGCACCTTTTGATGAAAGATATGAGCAAGAGGCTTCGAGAAAACTAGTGTTTTCTGAATTATATGAAGCCAGTAAACAAACAAAAAATCCATGGGTATTTGAGCCCGAGTACCCGGGAAAAAGCAAAATATTTGATGGAAGAACAGGAGATCCTTTTGAACAACCTGTTCTAATAGGAAAGTCCTATATCCTAAAATTAATTCATCAAGTTGATGATAAAATCCATGGACGTTCTACTGGACCTTACACACTTGTTACACAACAACCCCTTAGAGGAAGGGCCAACCAAGGGGGACAACGAGTAGGAGAAATGGAAGTTTGGGCTCTAGAGGGATTTGGTGTTGCTCATATTTTACAAGAAATGCTTACTTATAAATCTGATCATATTAGAGCTCGTAAAGAAGTATTAAATACTATGCTTATTGGAGGAAGAGCACCTAACCCCGACGACGATGTTCCGGAATCTTTTCGAGTGCTCGTTCGAGAATTACGATCTTTGGCTCTAGAACTGAATTATTTCCTTGTATCTGAGAAGAATTTCCAGATTCATAGGAAGGAAGTTTGATCTAAATTAATCATTATTTCAATTTTATTTTATGATTGACCAATATAAACATCAACAACTTCAAATTGGACCAGTTTCTCCTCAACAAATAAAGGCTTGGGCCAACAAAATCCTACCTAATGGAGAGATAGTTGGAGAGGTAACAAAAACTCAGACTTTTCATTATAAAAGCAATAAACCAGAAAAAAATGGATTGTTTTGCGAAAGAATCTTTGGACCCCTAAAAAGTGGATTTTGCGCTTGTGGAAATTATCGAGAGATTGGGGCTAAGAAAAAAAAACCAAGATTTTGTGAACAATGCGGGGTAGAATTTGTTAATTCTCGGATACGAAGATATCAAATGGGATATATCAAACTCGTATGTCCAGTGACTCATGTGTGGTATTTAAAACGTCTTCCTAGTTATATCGCGAATCTTTTAGATAAATCCCTTAAGGAATTAAAAAGCCTAGTATATTGTGGTGTGTGATTTGATCAAAATTCTCATTTGACAGGTTCGGATTGAGAAACTGTCATCCCATTCGATCCAATTGGGATGCCCTGGTTCTGACATGTGTTTTGGGAGAAATAACATGAAACTTAGAATTTTTGGTGTATTCTATACTTCCAAATGAAAGGGGAATTAATCCATGGTCGATTCCGTAACAGATAAATAGGAATAGCTAATTATACCTTGTGAAAATCTTTTTTCGTGGAATTAGCCATTCCATTTCTTTTAGAGAGAGATTTTGCTTAAGCAAGCAAATATAGTATGGTTACAGGAGTTTATCTATCGCATATATCCTTCAAGAGATATTAAGGCATAACCCTCAAGGTGAGCAGAGACCTAAAAGATTGAATGAAACGAGATATAGACAAATAAATCCCGTATGAATTCAAAAATCAAAAGTCTTTCTTTAAGAGAATTCATCAGGGAAGCAGATTACTCAATAATTTCACATTCTCATTTTTTGATAAGTAATTTATCAAATTCAAGTAAAAAAAAAAAGAATGAATCAACGAGAAATTCGTTTTTGCTGGTAACTTGAGTACAGAGTAGTTCTTTGTAAGGTTTTATCTAACAAAGTCTAAAAATAAGTAAAAAAGAACTCCTTTTTTATTTAGTGCAACTACTTGAGCCGGATGAGAGGAAACCCTCACGTCCGATTTTAAAGGGGGGAATCCTATAGGAACCTATCTCGATTGTTCTTTTGCTAGGCCCATAGTTAAAAAACCTACTTTTTTACGATTACGAGGTTCATTCGAATATGAAATCCAATCCTGGAGATATAGCATTCCACTTTTTTTTAGTACCCGGGGCTTCGAGACATTTCGAAATCGGGAAATTGCGACAGGAGCAGGTGCTATCAAGGAACAATTAGCTGATTTAGATTTGCGAATTCTTATCGAAAATTCATTAGTAGAATGGAAGGAATTAGCAGACGAGGAATCTACTGGAGATGAATGGGAAGATAGAAAAATTCAAATACGAAAGAATTTTTTAGTTAGACGTATGGAATTAGCTAAACATTTTCTTCAAACAAATATAGAACCAGAATGGATGGTTTTGTACTTATTACCAGTTCTTCCTCCTGAATTAAGACCTATTATTCAGATAGATGGGGGTAAACTAATAAGTTCGGATATTAATGAACTCTATAGAAGAGTTATTCTTCGAAACAATCTTCTTACCGATCTATTAGTCCCAAGTATATTTTCGGATAGAGACATTGTAATTTCTCAGGTAAGATTATTACAAGAAGCTGTGGATATACTTCTTGATACTGGAGTCCGCGGAGAACCAAAGAGGGATGGTTATAATAAAATTTACAAGTCATTTTCAGATATAATTGGAGGGAAAGAGGGAAGATTTCGTGAAACTTTGCTTGGTAAACGGGTTGATTATTCAGGGCGTTCTGTCATTGTTGTAGGTCCTTCTCTTTCATTACATCAATGTGGATTACCTCGAGAAATCGCAATAGAGCTTTTCCAAACATTTCTAATTCGCGATCTAATTAGGCAACGTGTTGCTTCTAACACAGCGATTGCTAAAAGGCAGATTCGGGAACGGGAAAAAGAACCTATTGTATGGGAAATACTTCAAGAAGTTATGCAGGGGCATCCTGTATTATTGAATAGAGCACCCACTCTGCATAGATTAGGCATATTGGCCTTTCAACCCATTTTAGTGGAGGGGCGTGCTATTTGTTTACACCCATTAGTTTGTAAGGGTTTTAATGCAGACTTTGATGGAGATCAAATGGCTGTTCATTTACCTTTATCTTTGGAAGCTCAAACGGAGGCTCGTTTACTTATGTTTTCTCATATAAATCTTTTATCTCCAGCTATTGGAGATCCCATTTGCGTACCAACTCAAGATATGCTTATTGGACTCTATGTATTAACCATCGGAAATCGTCAAGGGATTTGTGCAAATAGATATAATTGGAGAAACTATCAAAATCAACCAGTTGACAATAATACCTATAGGTATAATAAAGAGAAAGAACCTTATTTTTGTAGTTCATATGATGTACTTGGAGCTTATCGGCAAAAAAGAATTAGTTTAGATAGTCCTTTGTGGTTCCGATGGAAACTAGATCAACGTGTTATTGGGTCAAGCGAAGTTCCAATTGAAGTTCAATATGAATCTTTGGGTACTTCTCATGAGATTTATGGGCACTATCTAATAATGGGAAGTGTAAGAGAGGAAATTCGTTGTATATACGTTCGAACCACTCTTGGTCATATTTCTTTTTATCGAGAAATAGAAGAAGCCATACAAGGGTTTAGTCGGGCCCGGTATATTCGTACACTATCTAAACTCAGAAATTAGTTTAGGTGATGCCCCTTCCCGGGGGAATTCGGGTTTTTCCAATTTTACTAGTATCATAATTTCTTAATTTCTGCATGAATCAAGATTGAGATGAAGGAAAGGATGTTCCATTTTCGAATCACTGACTCAGGTCCATTGTCGAATCCCATTCAACAGAATATAGAGGTAATTATGACAGAACAAGCCTTTTACAATAAAGTCATAAATGGGACTGCTATGAAACGACTTATTAGCAGATTAATAGATCATTTTGGAATGGGATATACATCTCATATCCTAGATCAACTAAAGACTTTAGGTTTCCATCAAGCCACTACTACATCTATTTCATTAGGAATTGATGATCTTTTAACAATATCATCGAAACAATGGCTAGTTCAAGATGCTGAACAACAGAGTTCTATTTTGGAGAGACACCATCATTATGGAAATGTACACGCAGTGGAAAAATTACGTCAATCCATTGAAATATGGTATGCTACAAGTGAGTATTTGAGACAAGAAATGAATCCTAATTTTCGGATGACTGATCCTTCTAATCCAGTCTATTTAATGTCTTTTTCGGGAGCTAGAGGAAATGCATCTCAGATACACCAATTAATAGGTATGCGAGGATTAATGTCAGATCCCCAAGGACAAATGATTGATTTACCCATTCAAAGCAATTTACGTGAAGGACTCTCTTTGACCGAATATATAATTTCTTGCTATGGAGCCCGCAAAGGAGTTATAGATACTGCTATACGAACAGCAGATGCTGGATATCTTACACGTAGACTTGTTGAAGTAGTTCAACACATTATTGTACGTAGAAGAGATTGTGGTACGATCCGAGGTATTTCCGTGAGTTCTCAAAATGGGATGACAGAAAGCATTTTTGTCCAAACACTAATTGGTCGTGTATTAGCAGATGATATATATATCGGTCTACGATGCATTGCCACTCGAAATCAAGATATTGGAGTTGGACTGGTCAATCAATTCATAACCTTTCGAGCACAATCGATATATATTAGAACTCCTTTTACTTGCAGGAGTACATCTTGGATCTGTCAATTATGTTATGGTCGAAGTCCCACTCATGGTGATTTGGTTGAATTGGGAGAAGCTGTAGGTATTATTGCAGGTCAATCGATTGGGGAACCGGGAACTCAGCTCACATTAAGAACTTTTCATACTGGTGGAGTATTCACAGGTGGTACTGCCCAACATGTACGAGCTCCTTTTCATGGAAAAATACAATTCAATGAAGATTTAGTTTATCCCACACGTACCCGTCATGGGCATCCTGCCTTTCTGTGTTCTATAGACTTCTATGTAACTATTGAGAGTCGGGATATTATCCATAATGTGAATATTCCGCCGAAAAGTTTGATTTTAGTTCAAAATGATCAATATGTAGAATCAGAACAAGTTATTGCTGAGATTCGTACTGGAATGTCTACTTTTCCTTTTAAAGAGAGAGTACGAAAACATATTTATTCGGAATCAGGTGGAGAAATGCACTGGAGCACCGATGTCTCCCATGCACCTAAACATACATATAGTAATGTACATCTATTACCAAAAACAAGCCATTTATGGATATTATTAGGAAGTCCGTGCAGATCCGGTAGAGTGTCTTTTTCGCTCCACAAGGATCAAGATCAAATAAATATTGATTCTTTTTCTGTTGAAGAAAGATATATTTCTGACTTATCAATAACTAATAATGAAGTAAGATATAAATTGTTGGATACTTCTAATAAAAAAGATAGGGAAATTCTTGACCATTCACGACCTGATCGAATTATATCGAATAGTCATTCGAATTTCATATATCCTTCTATTCTACAAGAAAATTCTTATTTCTTGTCAAAAAAGCGAAGAAATCGATTTATCATCCCATTAAAATATAATAAAGAACAAGAAAAAGAACTAATACCCTGTTTTGCTATTTCAATGGAAATACCCATAAATGGTATTTTTCATCGAAATAGTATTCTTGCTTATTTTGATGATCCACGATACAGAAGAAGTAGTTCAGGAATTATTCAATATGGGACCATGGAGGTAGAGTCAATCATAAAAAAAGAGGATTTGATTGAAGATCAAGGAATAAAAGGATTTCCAGAATACCAAACGCTGATTGAGTATCAAAGAACACAAGAATTTAGTCCGGAATACCAAACGTTGATTGAGGATCAAGGAATAAAAGAATTTCCAGAATACCAAACGTTGATTGAGGATCAAGGAATAAAAGAATTTCCAGAATACCAAACGTTGATTGAGGATCAAGGAATAAAAGAATTTCCAGAATACCAAACGTTGATCGAGGATCAAGGAATAAAAGAATTTCCAGAATACCAAACGTTGATCGAGGATCAAGGAATAAAAGAATTTCCAGAATACCAAATGCTGATTGAATATCAAAAACACCAAATGTTGATTGAGTATCAAAGAACACAAGAATTTAGTCCGGAATGCCAAACATTGATTGAGGATCAAGGAACACAAGAATTTAGTCCGGAATGCCAAACATTGATTGAGGATCAAGGAACACAAGAATTTAGTCCGGAATACCAAACATTGATTAAAGTAGATCAGTTTTTTTTCATTCCCGAAGAAGTACATATCTTACCAAGATCCTCATTTATAAGGGTCCGGAACAATAGTATTATTGGAGTAGATACATGGCTCACTTTAAATACAAGAAGTCGAGTAGGTGGATTAGTTCAAGTGGAGAGAACAAAAAAATATATTGAACTGAAAATCTTTTCTGGAGATATTCATTTTCCTAGGGAAACAGATAAGATATCTAGGCACAACGATATTTTGATACCACAAAAAACAAGAAAAAAAAATTCTAAGAAATCAAAAAAATGGAAAGATTGGGTCTATGTTCAAGGAATCACACTTATCAAGAAAAAGTATTTTTTTTCGGTTAGACCTGTAATTACATATGAAATACCTGATGAAATTGATTTAGCAACACTTTTCCCTCAGGATCTCTTGCAAGAAAAAGATAACCTCCAACTTAGAATTGTCAATTATTTCCTTTATGGAGATAGCAAGTCTATTCGAATCATTTGTCTCAAAAGTATTCAATTAGTTCGAACTTGTTTAGTATTGAATTGGGACCAAGAACAAAAGGGTTCTATAGAAGAGGGAGTTCATGCTTCCTTTGTCGAGGTAAAGATAAATTATTTGATTCGCGATTTCATCAAAATTGAGTTAGTCAAGTTTACTATTTCATATATTGGAAAAAGGTATGAAAGAGCAAGTTCAGGATTAATTTCTGATAATAGATTAGATCGTACTAATATAAATCCTTTTTATTCCAAGGCGAAGATTCAATCATTTAGTCAACATCAAGAAACTATGGGTACTTTGTTAAATCGAAATAAGGATTACCAATCCTTGATTATTTTGTCATCGTTCAATTGTTCTCAAATTGATCAATTCAAAAATAACACTATGACAAAAAAAAGGAATCCCCTATTCCTATATATATATGCTTTGGGTCCATTAGGCGCTATTGTACCTAAAGTAGCGAATTTTTATTCATTTTATCATTTAGTAACTCATAATCAGATCTTATTAAATAAATATTTGCTACTTGACTATTTTGACAATTTGTTTTTCAATTTGAAAGAGACTCTCCTACTATTTCGACTACTGAACATCTTCTTACTATATATAGTAAATTGGAATCTTGATCCATGTTTCATCTTAACGTCATCCCTTTTTGAACAGACTGTCAAAGTATTGATTCAAATACTTCAAGTTGAAGTATCTGAATACTATTTAATAGATGAAAATAGCAGGATTTCTAATCCCAATCCATCTGGAGATTTTTTTTTGAACCCATTCAATTGGAATTGGTACCCTTTCTTTCACGACGATAGTTGTGAAGAGACATTAACAATAATTAGCCTTGGACAATTTATTTGCGAAGATGTGTGTCTATTTCAAGACGAACCATACGTCAAAAAATCTGGTCAAATTGTAATTATTAATCTTGATTCTTTAGTTATAAGATCAGCTAAACCTTATTTGGTTACTTCAGGTGCAACCGTTCATAGTCATTATGGGGAAATCCTTTATGAAGGAGATGTATTAGTTACATTTCTATATGAAAAATCAAGATCTAGCGATATAACGCAAGGTCTTCCAAAAGTAGAACAAATTTTCGAAGTGCGCTCGAGCTCGATTGATTCAATATTGATAAATCTCAAAAGAAGAATTGAAGGTTGGAACGAACGTATACCAAGAATTCTTGGAGTACCCTGGGTTTTCTTCATTGGAGCTGAGCTAACCATAGCCCAAAGTCGTATTTCTTTGGTTAATAAGATCCAAAAGGTTTATCGATCCCAGGGAGTACAGATCCATAATAGACATATCGAAATTATTGTACGTCAAGTAACATCAAAAGTGTTGGTTTCAGAAGATGGAATGTCTAATGTTTTTTTACCTAGAGAGTTAATTGGATTATTACGAGCGGAACGAGCAGGACGTGCTTTGGATGAATCGATCTTTTATCGAGCAATCTTATTGGGAATAACAAGAGCCTCTCTGAATACTCAAAGTTTCATATCTGAAGCAAGTTTTCAAGAAACCGCTCGAGTTTTAGCAAAAGCTGCTCTACGAGGTCGTATTGATTGGTTGAAAGGCCTGAAAGAAAACGTTGTTCTGGGAAGGATTTTACCTATTGGTACCGGATTAAAAAAATGTGTGTATCCTTTAAGGCAAGACAAGAACTTTAACTTTGATTTTGAAAAAAAAAATATATGTATATTTGAGTTGGAAATGAGAGATATTATGTTACACCATAAAGAATTATTTTGTTCTGACGTGACAAATAATCTTTATAAGACAAATTCTCATGAAAAATCATAATAACCTTTTATGTACGCGATTTCATGATTCTTAACTTAAAAAAAACAGATTCATTTTTTCCTTTAACTATCTTTTTTTAACTGATCTGATTATGGATTTCTTAATAAATCGAGTCAGAATAAATCAAATCAATAATTCAAAAAGTTTAGGGTTTGTGTCGTGTATCAATGGTGAATTCCCGGTTGAAGGTTCCATCGGAACAATTATTTATTTCAAGGTACCTTGTTTCTTTGTTAATAAAAAAAAAAATAAAAAACAAAAAGGAAGTAGGAGAGAAAATGACAAGAAGATATTGGAACATCAATTTGGGAGAGATGATTGAAGCAAGAGTTCATTTAGGTAATAGTAAAAAGAGATGGAATCCTAAAATAGCTCCTTACATCCTTGCAAAGGGAAAACGCAAACGTAAAGGTATACATATTACAAATCTCACTAAAACTGCTCGTTTTTTATCAGAAGCTTGTGATTTACTTTTTGATGCAGCAAGTCAAGGAGAAAACATCTTAATTGTTGGTACAAAAAAATTACCAGAAAGAGCAGCAGATTCAGTAGGGTTAGCTGGAATAAAGGCTCGGTGTCATTATGTTAATAAAAAATGGTTTCGTGGTATGTTAACAAATTGGGTCATTACGCAAACGAGACTTCGTAAGTTAAGGGACTTCAAAATATTAGAAAACATGGGCAAATTCAACTCTCTTCGCAAAAGAGATGCAACAATCTTGAAAAGAAAATTCTCTACTTTGCAAACATACCTGGGTGGAGTCAAATATATGAGGGGGTTACCTGATATTGTTATCATCATTGATCAACAAAATGAAGATATAGCTCTTCGAGAATGTATTGTTTTGGGTATTCCGACAATTTGTTTAATCGATACAAATTGTGATCCAGATCTTGTAGATATTCCGATTCCAGCCAACGATAACGATACAGTTTCAATTCGATGGATTCTTAACAAATTAGTGTCCGCAATTCGTGAGGGTCATTCTAGCTATATAAAGAATCCTTTAGATAAAGGATAATAAAATTTCTTAATTATTGGGCAACATAATATGGATCCGATTATTGGATGTCTGTTAGTAAACAGAATGAAATGGGAATTTCGTCATTAGAGAATTGGATGATTCTCTAAATTAAATTAGAACAACTTTCCAAAAAATTGATTACCCATTTTTTTTCACATGTCTGTATAAGTGGATTCTAATACTAATACTAATTTTAATAGTATTAATATAGATACTATAGATATTCTACCAAGTCAAGTTGGTAAGGATAAAAATATCCTTTCCGATTTTTACCTGTTTGTATAGATTTCTTTGATTTATGATTATAGACCCTCTTGACATTTCTGTACAAAAACATATACTATATGTATAGTAAAGGGGGTTAGGTTATGTATAGTAAAGGGGGTTAGGTTATGTATAGTAAAGGGGGTTAGGTTACCTTTTTTTCTGTTATTTTTGTTTTTTGTAAATAAATCTGTTTGTTGTTAAATAAAACAAAAACAGAAGTTTATTCTTAGTATGAGTTTATTGTATTTTTAACCACTTCTTTTTGTATGAATTTGGAGGATTTTTTTATGGTAAAAAATATGGGAATCAAAAAAATGAGTGATAGGGTTAATAATCAATTAACCCAATTGCTTAGTTATCTTTTAATATTTATCGAAGAGTACATTAATATCTTCAATATCTTAAAAGATAGAGTGAGAAATACTGTTCAAGTAAGTTTAAAACCAAAATTGGATTCATTGTTTGGTCGTACACGTTTCTATAAATCTTGTTTCTACAAATACAAGAAATATAAAAAAGAGAATCACAATGCGAACATTTTGAAGTTGATCGAACTTCATCTCCCTGTACTAGGAGAATTTTTAGTTCTTCTTTTTTTAAATTCTCTTTTAAATTTGAAGGAGGACTTTTTGAATACTGATTTTTTTGATAAAAAAACAAATTTGTATTGTCAAAAAATCAAAAAGCATTTTCCTAGTACTAGTAGTGCTTGTGATAACAATGAATGCAATGGTCTCAGCAAAAGGGATCAAAAACGTAACCAAATCGTAGTAAATGATTACGACCCAAGCGCTACTAGTGAAAACAATAAATGCAATCAAAAAGGTAACCAAATCAGGGAAAATATTCCTGATTGTCATCATTCTTATTGTCATCTTCATGAATATGAATGTGATAAAAAGAATTTTATGAAACCTGATTGTCATCATTCTTATTGTCATCTTCATGAATATGAATGTGATAAAAAGAATTTTATGAAAACGGATCAAAAACGTAACCAAATCGTAGTAAATGGTTACGACCCAAGCGCTACTAGTAGTGCTTGTGAAAACAATAAATGCAATCAAAAAGGTAACCAAATCAGGGAAAATATTCCTGATTGTCATCATTCTTATTGTCATCTTCATGAATATGAATGTGATAAAAAGAATTTTATGAAACCTGATTGTCATCATTCTTATTGTCATCTTCATGAATATGAATGTGATAAAAAGAATTTTATGAAAACGGATCAAAAACGTAACCAAATCGTAGTAAATGGTTACGACCCAAGCGCTACTAGTGAAAACAATAAATGCAATCAAAAAGGTAACCAAATCAGGGAAAATATTCCTGATTGTCATCATTCTTATTGTCATCTTCATGAATATGAATGTGATAAAAAGAATTTTATGAAAACAGGAAAAAGGGAACGTAAATATGTTTCCATACATCCCTTTTTTCTTCTAATAATTATGATATTAGGATATTTCTTGGTATCCTAAATACAGATGATTCAAATTGATAAGTTGGAAAAGAGATGGTTCAAATTTATTTTCTTAAGTTTAGATTCTATCAGAGGACAATATGAATTTTATATCATCTGCTATTAAAGCATATAATGGGTTATATGAAATATCGGGTCTAGAAGTAGGCCAACATCTCTATTGGCAAATAGGAGGCTTAAAAATCCATGCCCAAGTACTTATCACTTCTTGGTTCGTAATTGCTATCTTGTTAGTGTCAGTTATCATAGCTCTTCGAAATCTACAAACTATTCCGACTAATGGTCAGAATTTCTTTGAATATATTCTTGAATTTATTCGAGACTTGAGCAAAACTCAGATTGGAGAAGAATACAGTCCTTGGGTTCCCTTTATTGGAACCATGTTCCTATTTATTTTTGTTTCGAATTGGTCAGGTGCTCTTTTACCTTGGAAAATCATAGAGTTGCCTCAGGGGGAGTTAGCCGCGCCCACGAATGATATAAATACTACGGTTGCTTTAGCTTTACTCACGTCAGTAGCATATTTTTATGCGGGTCTTAGCAAAAAAGGATTGGGTTATTTCGAGAAATACATCAAACCAACTCCAATTCTTTTACCAATTAATATTCTAGAAGATTTCACAAAACCTTTATCTCTTAGTTTTCGACTTTTTGGGAATATATTAGCTGATGAATTGGTAGTTGTTGTTCTTGTTTCTTTAGTCCCTTTAGTAGTTCCTATACCTGTCATGTTTCTTGGATTATTTACAAGTGGTATTCAAGCTCTTATTTTTGCAACCTTAGCAGCAGCTTATATAGGAGAATCAATGGAGGGCCATCATTGACTAGTTTTCGTAAAAATAGTCTTTTTTTAACTTATCCTAATTCCTGTATAATTCAAGAGAATCTGCTTGGTTTGAGAATTTCATATATTTTGAGAATTTATCCTATATAAATATAGGATAGGACACATTGATCGTAGGACAGAGGATGGACCATATTATCGAATTCTAATTTGTAATAGAAAGGTGGGGAGGATACACTAAAAGTATCTAATCTAAGTCCAATCATTCTTTGTGTGTGTTTCGAAGAATGATTCTGGAATCCGAATGATTCCATATTCAATATGGGCTGTTTAAGAAATCTATATCTATCTAATATTAGATAGATGTTCACTAGTTAAATTAAACAGCCCCTCCCATAGTATATAATTATATATACTAATTACTGTATATAATTAGTATGCATAATATTGTTATCGAGTTACAGAATTAGGAAAATCCTATTGTGTGTATATGCAATATATATAATATATGCATATATATATGTATATCGATTGTATATATTGGATTATATATATCAAAAAAATAATGTATTTTATTTAGATTAGAATCTAAGTGGTCTGTTTGGTCTGTGATTGTGTATTCGGTAAAAAAACAGATGAACTAAAGGATCTCGAAGAGTAAAAAGGAAGAATTCAATTAAAAATTAAAGAGTGGTAATTCAAACTATATCTATTTAAAAAATTCCATAATGAGTAGAAAGGAAAAAAGAAATATCAAAAAAGTTCTCACAATTCAGTAATATTATTTATTTGAATATTTGAATTCGTAGTTTTTAGCTATTTCGACTAATCGATTTATTATGATAAAATACGTAATAATTCATTGGTTTATTGTATCATTAACCACTTCTTTTTTTGGTGCGAGGAACTTACTATGAATCCACTGATTTCTGCCGCTTCTGTTATTGCTGCTGGATTGGCTGTGGGGCTTGCTTCTATTGGACCTGGAATTGGTCAAGGTACTGCTGCAGGTCAAGCTGTAGAAGGTATTGCGAGACAACCAGAAGCAGAGGGTAAAATACGAGGTACTTTATTGCTTAGTCTAGCTTTTATGGAAGCTTTAACAATTTATGGACTAGTTGTGGCATTAGCGCTTTTATTTGCGAATCCTTTTGTTTAATCCTAGCAATAGAAAAAAGTCATTTAGATTATTTATTTTTTCGTATTTTTTTAACTTGAAATTTCGTTTTGCTTCTTCGAATTATATCAACAATTTCTTATTTTCTATAACTATAAATGATTTTTTTGTATTTGTTGTTTGTATTTGTTGGAACAATATCCCAGAAAGGACTGATTTGAGGATGAGAGATTCCCAAATCGGCTCGCCTGTCCTTAGCTTAGTATAATGGAAACTCTTTTTCTATTTCTTAAAAGAACTTAGTTCTTTTAAGAACTTAGGAAACATTTCAACAAAGAGAAGAGAGATACTTCGTAATTCAAAAGAGTTAATCTAAATGAAATTAAGAAATTGTTTTTATTCCCATTAAATTAAAAAGAGGGAAATCCTATTACATAAAAAAAAAAAAAGAAATCCATCATGAAGTGATAGAAAAAGAACTTTGTTCTTTGTTAGTCTTATCTATAAGAGGAGAACATATGAAAAATGTAACCGATTCTTTCGTTTTCTTGGGCCACTGGCCATTCGCCGGGAGTTTTGGGTTTAATACCGATATTTTAGCAACA